AAAAACTTTTCCTTGATACCTAACATAATGAATAAACGGATCCTTGAACAACCTCAGCTTAGTTTGAATAGAAAACACTTCTTGTAGAAGTGTGTTTTTTTTTTCATAGAAGTGGATTCGCTCAAAAAAGACTCCAAAAGATGTTGATCGTAAATGCAACGATTGGTTACGCAGAAACCCGAAGATGAATTCGGATTCGCAGACATGCGAATTATACAGGAACAACAAAGATTTTTGATTCCTTTTAAAATTTAAAAAACTGGAAATGGGTTTCTTTAGTGTAATAAAGCTATCCCAATTATCATACTTATAAAGAAAGAATCGTACTAAATGTAACGAGGAAGCATCTTTCACCCAGTAGCGTAGGGTTTGAACCAATATCTCGAGATGGATGGGAATGGTTATTTCTATATCTGACACAGAAGTTAAATGTATAAATTGATCTTCTAAAAACGGAAATAAGGAATGAATTGAGCGTAAATTCTGAAATTTTATGATTTCGTTCTTTGCAAAAGAAGATTCTAGTCGTAGAGAAAAAAAAATTTCTATAATTACTGAAAAAGCTTCTGATAGCATTTGAGAATACAAATTCTTGTTGTGCCCCAAAAATGCATTTTTGTTAGAACCATTAGTAAAAAGAGCAAAATGCTTCTGTTGATACATTCGATTAATTAAACGCTTAAGAAGTAGAAAACTAAATTTTTTGTCATAATCCACATTTTCCAACAAAACGGATCTATGATCATGAGCAAATGAAGAAATATACTCTTGAAAAATAAGTGGATATAGGAAGTCATGTTGATGAGACTTAGCAAGTTCTAAATATCCTTTAACTTCCTCCATTTTAAATGGAACTTCGATTTAAATAAAAGATAATGGATTTCGTGGATTATCAAATGATACATAGTGCGATACAGTCAAAACAAGGTATTAGAGGAAAAAATACCCCGGAGATAAGGAAACTGATCAACGGACTCTCTATCCTCTCTTTTCCATATAAAAACTGAGGATTCATTATAGTAGAAGAAGGTGATTAGAAATCCTTTATTTTTTCAACTTAATCGCTCTTTTGATTTTGGAAAATGGATACTTATCAATCTACGGCTTCTTTTACACAGTCATCTCCACTCTAAAAGGGAGAATAGTTAGGATTTTTTTAATGGATAATCCATTCATGGGAGAAGCCTTTCCCGTAGCAGGCACTAATATATTTTTAACGTATAATTAGATCGGGTATTCATTCAAATTACGAACATAAGCACTTGGCTTTTTGTTTCCCTAAAATTGGAGCCAAAAGGCTCTATCCATTTATTCACCTGACCCAACTTTCAATTCATTTTTTGCTCCAAGAATTAAAATCAGGACCAAGTTTTGCAGAATTAAATATTCTCAGAATTCTCTATTGATACGACATGCTATTTTTTCCAGTCATTCCCATTTAGGATCAGTCGTGGTCGTACAAACTCTACCGACGGTACGGACGAATCCCTTGCTTCATACAGATATGTAAAAGATCCTAGTCGCACTTAAAAGCCGAGTACTCTACCGTTGAGTTAGCAACCCCAAACCAAAAAGGAAAGTCTATAAATCCAGTCAAAACCAAACTAAAGATTGCATGACACAATCAAAACACTGAATTAAATTAAAAACTAATAAAAATGAAGGAAAAAAAACAAGAATCTATGGAACAAAGATACATAGATCTTTTTCTTTTTAGTCACGATTTAATTATATTTGTTCAATAGACTGTTGTCAAGATAAATGTTCAGAAAAGAATATAATACAAAAAGGGCAACAAATTGCATTCGAAATTACTAAGAAAAAAAGAAGGACTTGTGTTGGATTGGCACTACATGGATTAGCTACATATCTAAATATAGATAAATAAAAACAAAATGGAAATAGCAAAGACAAAGATGAAAAAAAAAATAAAAATATACTGGGATTAATTAATCAATAAAATAATAAGTTGACAAAGCAAGTTTAATCTCGTCTTTTAGAACTCCAAACAAAACCATCCAATTAAAGTTACAGGGAATATCAAAATTTTCGATTTATAAGATCCAAGTTCTTGAGCTATTCTATTCATTTGAAGATTTTTCTATCAATACATATACATACAAGGTATTTTCTTTCTTATCATGGGATTTTATAGGAACAAAAAAATGGGTTCTGATTAGAGTAAGACTAAGAAAACGAATAGATCCGAGTCATACCCACACTCTTTTTTTGTATTATTTCTTTAATTTCGATTGATTAAGAAAAAGTTCCCTAAATACATCTGCCTTCTTTGAAATATCATGAACAGTTCCTGTTGGTTGAGCCCCCTTTTCAAGGAAATAGAGAAGAGCAGGAACGTTTAACTGGGTTTGATTTCTTATCGGATCATAAAAACCCACTTTACGAAGATCTCTTCCTTCTCTTCGAGCTCTAACATCAATTGCAACAATTCGATAAACAGCTCATTGGGATAGATATAAGACCCCCCCTAGAACCGTATAAGAAGTTTTCCCTTCGTACGGCTCAAGAAAAAATGATTCGAAATTCTATAATTTAATTTGAATGCCAAGTAGATCCCTAAAATCATTAAACAAATAGAATCAAAATAGCGCCCTTTCTTGTTTCGAAAAAAAAACAAAAAAGGCATTCGTCCTCATAACTCAAGTTCGATAACTCTCAAATAGTTCAAAGAATGACCTTAGGCATTTTCGTTATTGAGCGGTCTCTAACCTCTTTCTGTCCCGTTTAGAAGTTTTTTATTCCTCTCTCTAGTTATTAACTAGTTATTAAGAACTAGTTATTAAGACAATTGAAAAAAGTCTTTCCTTGTTCCACGATCTTTTATCTTTGTTTTGAATCCTTAGGTTTAGACATTACTTCGGCGATCCTTAATCATTTCAAAATGGCAGCAACATACCCTTTTTTTAGGCTTTCTTATATCAAAGAATCAAATCCAGTCGAATGCTTGATTTCCGCTTTATCCACTTTGAATCAAAAGAGTTTTAACAACTCGAAAAACAGGTTTGAAACGTGCTCGAATTTGATCCTTTTGATTTGAAGATACACTTACGAAGTTGTTCCAACTTAGTCATTGGCACTCACCCTAGATCCCTGCCCCTGAGAAATCAATCAATACTTTAGACTTTAGACTCGAGCTCCATCATATTATGGACTATTTGAATTACAATCGAGAGTAATAGAACAGACCAAAAGATGTCGAGCCAAGGGCACTTTCATTGCTATCTAAAATGACGGATGTAAGAAATCCACAGCTGATCATGTCCTTCAAGTCGCACGTTGCTTTCTACCACATCGTTTCAAACGAAGTTTTACCATAACATCCTATAGTTTAGAAATGAAATCATGAGTAGTCATTGGTTTGGGCAGTATTCTGTATATAGGCATTTATTTTACGTATATATGGGTGCGTGGCGAAATTCGTTTCTAAGAACGTCCGCACGAAGAATTCAACTTACATCCCCTATTTAACTCCCAAATTTTATTGTATAAAAATCGAAATAACATGAATAAACGAGTTCTTTTTAACGAATCCACAGTTTTGAGTCCCGAGAACTAACAGGAAATCATAGAAAATTTGGAAAATACATTTATTACTTCTACATCAGTATTTGACTAAAGTATTTTAACCTATCCTAAGATAGAAAAACCCATCGTTCTTTCATTCTTGTCTACTTCAACTAACGATAGGTTAAGGAAAAGGGTTAAATAAAAAAAAAAAAAAATTCCAGTTTTTTATGAAGTGAAAAAAAAAAGCGATATCTGTGGAAAATTTTTCTTTTTTATTGCTTTATCTGATTAACGCAATAGGAATCGAACGAGTAAAGGATTTCCGTATCGATTTGCTAAGTTAAACAAGCGTCACCTTAATAATTTAATTATGGATTAACTATTTCAATTAAACCATTGTTACTGAAATAGAACAATCCACGGAAGTCCCCACTTGAAAGTCAATTTTATAGAATCTTTCCATAAAGTGACTCGAATATATGAATAACCTCTTCTCAAAATTGTTATCTAGATTTACAATTATTAATTCATTTTTGAAATTAGAGCAAAAATGGAAATACCTAAAAAGGCGGGTTCAAAGGAAAAAGGCATCTGTTACGGATCTAATTTACTTGACCTTTTATTAATGAGATTTGTCGAACATATAAAGGTATTAAAACGGATACTTTTCGTTATGGATATCATGAAGCATAAATAAAAAGCAGACCTTTTGCAGATTTCTGAAATGAAATATCTGAGCTAGCCTAGGTAGAAAGTATAAAAAAGGATTCGGATTAAGTTTCTTGTTCTTAGCTTTTATTTTACCCTACTAGAGTCTTGTCTGAAGAGACGTAATACCCTTGAATGAAGTCAATTACTAAATACCTTTTGTGTAGATTTTGTGTAGAATTGCAAATTTCTTACTAATTCTAATTATAAGTACTTACCTTCACTATGAATATGAAAGAGCATGTTCCTACGATGAAAGGGTTGGACGACTTCTTTTTTTTATTCAAACTAGTGTGATCTATCTTCGTTATCCCTGCCCGAAAAATATATATATAAATATATATATATATATATACATATCTCAATTGAGTTTGTAAAAAAGATATGGTTCAGACTCAAATCAGTAGTAGTAAAAAGTCAAAAGAAGAATCAACTTCTATCCAATACGCTAGCCTTTTGAAAAAAAAATATTTTTTTATTTATTCGCATATAATCCATATCCTCTGGGACGGAAGGATTCGAACCTCCGGATAGCGGGACCAAAACCCGTTGCCTTACCACTTGGCCACGCCCCACTTCGATTTATATTCTTCACTAATAAACACTACTGTTCGTAGTAGTGGTTCGTCAATTCCATCTAAAATTTCTAATAATTTTGAACAGGCATCGATATAGAATTATATAAAAATGGATTGATCATTACATCGAATTTAATTAAGATATAAGCTATTGTATGAAATTTGAATTTCTTCTATTTTGAATTGAAAATCGAAGGATTTTTGGTTGGGTAAGTTCAAATAAAAAGAAGGGTTTTTGAGTCTATTTTACTTTCTTCACTTTCCCTTATATCAATAACTCAATCAAAAAGCAATTATCTCCAAAAACAATAAATGTTATGCTTAATATCTTCAGTTTGAGCGGTATCTGTCTTAATTCTGACCTTTATTCGATTCATTTTTTATTTGCCAAATTACCCGAGGCCTACGCCTTTTTAAATCCAATTGTCGATCTTATGCCAGTTATACCTCTACTATTTTTTCTCTTAGCCTTTGTTTGGCAAGCTGCTGTAAGCTTTCGCTGAGATATTTAATGCTGTTCGAGAAAAAACTATCCTAGAAAACTGCATGTTTTCTTCAATAAAAAAATTCGAATAATTGATAAGATCCGATAGGGCTGATCTCTTGGTGCAGAAAAAGTTGCGCTAAATCTGGATCACCTCATTTCTTCATTCTGACCCTTTTTTCCAATGAAAAACTCTAGTGGGTTACCCAACAATTTACTAGAATTTTGTTTTGGAGATGAAAGACACTTTTAAAAGTCTTCTTCCAAAATATTAGAATTGAATTTTTTAAAATTCAGCTTTTAAAAACAGCTGAATTTCTTAGTATCAAAAAAGTTAGGATATGTGGTATAAAAACGGAGAATCTATTCTCTTTTTACAAAAAAAATGATATTGGAGATTGTGTAATGCTTACTCTCAAACTCTTCGTTTACACAGTAGTTATATTCTTTGTTTCTCTCTTCATCTTCGGATTCCTATCTAATGATCCAGGACGTAATCCTGGACGAGAAGAATAAAAAAATAGGAGAAGACTTTTTCCGTTCTTTTGCTTTATGATTTGCTTAGCATTTTTTCGATTTACTCCTTTAACTAGGAATTTTACTATAAAAAAAGGGTTTACTTTCCGATAAATATTAAATTTATTAACGAAAATGAAAAGATAAATTCAACGGAAACGGAAAGAGAGGGATTCGAACCCTCGGTACGAATCGCTCGTACAACGGATTAGCAATCCGACGCTTTAGTCCACTCAGCCATCTCTCCAATTGAAAAAGAATAAGTACTATGTTACATTACTTAACATGTATAAGGTAAGGATTGAAAAGATTTTTTCTTCGTTATTTTTCCTTTATTATATAGATCTAAATATAAAGAAAGTTTAACCGAAATCCCACCCTTTTTTTTGATAAAGTAAGAGTAAGGGCTTTGTGATTCCCACGGCCTGGCCGGGTTAGTACCTAGCCGGGCCTTTTTTTCTTTTAAAAATACTTTAGCCTAAACGGGACTATTCGCTTTTTTTACTAGATACTAGATATAGTTGGAACTACTTCCTAAAATTTAAAGGATCCTACCTTATTTTGTTTGATAAATGCTTTACGTGAAAAAAAGGGAGTTCCATTTGTTAATCGGGGATTCTTAGATCAGGTATTTTTAGGTTATAACTGAAGTTATTTTTTCGAACCCTAATCGGTCCAAACCCCTCCAGCAAAAAAAGATCATTCGAATCCCTTTTTATTTTTTTTTTATTAAATTTAAATAAAAATAAATAAAAATTATATTAATAATTAGAGTCACCTGACAAAAGGCAGAAACACTCTAAGTTTCATGATTTTTACGGATACTGTTAGAAGGATTTGTTGTTCGACAAAAACCCATTTCTATACAATAATGACATTGTAGCGGGTATAGTTTAGTGGTAAAAGTGAGATTCGTTATATGAATCCCCTAATAGTTAAGGGGTCCTTCGGTTTTCTTTGTATTCCGAACAAAAACTTCATTTCTTAAGAAGGATTTAACCCTTTACCTCGCAATGACAAATTCGAGGACAAATCCACATTCTCGTGATTTTTATCCAAATTGAAAGTCGAAATTTGAAACTTGGATTATGAAATTACGAAACAGAATCTTTTTTGAATTGGATCACTATTTCCAATTGAATGAGTATGAGTAAAGGATCCATGGATAAGGAAAGTAAAAAAATTTCTAATCGTAACTAAATCTTCTATTTTTTATTTGTCGAGGGAAAATGGAAGCAAAATAGCTATAAAATGATGTCTTTGGTTTACTATAGACATCAAAATATTCCTTTAGCTCGGTAGAAAAGAAGACCTTTCCTCAGGATTCTCTCCACTAGAAATAGAGAACGAACTAACTAAAAAGATTTTTCTAATCTTACTCTTATAGAGGGATCATCTATAAAGCGAGCCGTCTTGAATACATTCAAGATCGAAAAGCTGACATAGATGGTATGGATCAAATTTTGTTTGTTACTTTTTTTCATTCCCAGCTTAGATCATGTAATTTCTCCATCTTCCATAAAGGAGCCGAGTGAAACCAAAGTTTCATGTTCGGTTTTGAATTAGAGACGTTAAAAATCCTGAGTTGACGTCGACTATAACCCCTAGCCTTCCAAGCTACCGATGCGGGTTCGATTCCCGCTACCCGCCTTTTATTCTATTTCTATATTTATTTACTTATTCTAT